GAAGGGTTGCCATTAGTGTTTCTTGAATCTTTTTTTTGGAAGCAAGGGGAAAAATAATGCCTAAATTCTAAACGAAAGTAGAAGTTCAAGGCCTAATAAATTTAAATTATCTCTTCCATTCTATGGCCCCTAGAATGCCAATATTAGCACGAATCGTACGGAAATGTAACTCAGTATTCAAACAACTATTCAGAGTTCCTAGAGCTCCTTGTACGGCTTGTTGGAAAACCCGTTGTCGGACCTGATTCATCGCTCTTTGTTTTTCAAAATAAAGGGTTTCATTTTTAGACTTTTCTAATTGTTCCAAACTCATAGAAGTAGCATTAATCAAATTTGCTTTTTCTCGTTCTATCTCAGAGTATCCATTCATCCGATACTCATCTGCTTCTAGTTCGACTTTCTGTAATCGAAGCCGAGCTTTTTCGAGTTGTTCAAGGGTCCCTCTACGCAATTCTTCCGAATTACGAATAGTACTTAAGATCCTCTGTTTTCGATTATCTAATAAATCTTTTAATGAAAGTAGATTATCTTGCTATTAAGTTTACAACTTTTATGATCTCTTCCCGAACCAAACATGAATCTTTCGATTCATTTGGCTCTCACGCTCCTTTTTTTCTTTTTTGCTATGTATTATGGTTATTTCCATATCTTTTTTTTATGTAATGAGCCTATCCTCTTTTCTCTTTGTATTTCAATATACGGAAACGTATATAAGACTAGATAACTATTAAGAGGACTCTTCCGACTAGATAAAAATCTATCATGGTCAGCAAAGTTGTTTCTTTATTTGTTTTGCTCTGTTAGTTAACAATTTCATTAAGAAAAACGAAGTAAATAAAAGGAAAATGAAAATTGCTAGAATTATTTTTCTTTCCTTAAATCCAAAAAATTTCTCTTTTTTTTATACACAGGTCGTCGATTCGGCATTGGAAAAAGGGCAGGGTGCCCCTCTAGTAAATAGTTCAAACCATTTTATCGATATGAGTGTTCTATATCAGATAAATTCGACACTAGCTATTTCCCGTTTTAAGCATTTGGATACTAATAAAGCATTTCGATACTAATATAGTTGTAGAAAGAGTACCCCTTTTTGCCTGGACTTCAAGCAGTTTAGCTTTAACCGTGTTAATGGTCTCACATTATTGGTCTATAGAGAATCAAAGTAAATTTACCAATGAGTCGCGAAATGCTATGGTTCTTCCATATGATTTCTGAAGTTATTCAGAAGTAATTCGTGGAGATCGTGCACCTTTTCTTATTTATCCCAAAATAAAAATACTAAAAAATATTCTAAAGTGCAGCCGGATAGATCCAATCTATTCTTGAAATAGACAACTCGCACACACTCCCTTTCCAAAAAAAATCAATACGCCAACCACTACAGTTAGATTTATTAGATTTGTTGCTAAAATATCGGTATTAAGCCCGAAACTCCCAGCGAATGGCCAGTGAGCTAAAAAAACAAAAGAATGGGTTACATTTTTCATATGCTCTCCTCTTATAGATAGGACGAACAAAGAAGAAAATTTTTCGATCACTTACTTCGCTCGCCCTTTTTTATCGGTTTTTTTAATGCAATTTTTTTAATGCAAATAGATTCAATCTAATAATTTCTTTTAGATTAAGTCTTAGGTCTCGTTTGATCTGTGAAAGATCTCCTTTGTTAAAATGTTCCCAAAATTCCTAAAATAAAAGGAAAAAGACTTTCCACTATCCTAAACTAAGGACGGGAAGGAAGAGGGCGAGCATATCTTCTACCTAAATTGATCATGCTCAAATCAACCCTTCCCGGGGTATTGTCTGTCCCGATAAATAAAAAATTCCTGGAATAATATAATAAATAAAAGTATTGATATACTTGGAATTACAGAAGCAAATACCAATTTACTAAAAAAAAGAAAAAAGTATCTAATCTAAAGGACTTATTTTCTTTTTTAGGATTAAACAAAAGGGTTCGCAAATAAAAGCGCTAGTGCCACAACTAATCCATAAATTGTTAAAGCTTCCATAAAAGCTAGACTAAGCAATAAAGTACCTCGTATTTTCCCTTCTGCTTCTGGCTGTCTCGCAATACCCTCTACAGCTTGTCCTGCAGCAGTACCTTGACCAACTCCAGGCCCAATAGAAGCAAGCCCTACAGCCAATCCAGCAGCAATAACGGAAGCAGCAGCAATTAGTGGATTCATGGTGAGTTCCTCGTGTCAAAAAAAAAGAAATGGTTAAGGATACAATCAACCAAGAAATTATTACTTTTAACTTCTAAGCTCTATTGGGTAGAAGTAACTAAAAAGTACAAATTGAAATGATAATCTAAATCATCCGAACTACTTCGAGATCTCGTTTTTAGTTTCTAATCATTAGAGGTTTGTGTAAATCCATATGCTTTTCATTATTCTATTTCTCTTTCTTTCCAACCAACCACCCTTTCATTCCATCTTTTTTTACTTTTCGATATCCTTGAGTTCCCTTTTTTTCCCTTCATCTAATCCATAATAAAAGACGAAATACAGGAAGAACCCCTATTGAAATCGAACTAATCCAAATCCAATAGGAATCAAATAAAGATATATAATTGAGAACAATATGCTGCATAGAACTGGATATGGAATCCAATTCCGGAATTCTATATATCGGATTAGATAATGAATCTAATCTAACTTATAAATAAATAAAATCCTATATACATTTGTATCTTCTATTTTGTTTGCATATTTTCTTATTTTCTATTGAATCCAATTCCAAAATCATTCCTTAGAATTAGAAAGCCGCACAAAGGATATAGATCTAACTGGATTTCGCCCCCCCTTGAATGCATATATAATTTAACAATTCCGTAATATAGTCTATTCTCTCTCCTACAACTCTAGGTTACGCATTTCGAACTAGTTAGTTTTCTAACCAGGAGGATTATCTGCAACCATGCATGAATTGGGCTAAGCTAAAAAAAAAAAAGACTATTTCGAAAATTAGTCAATTCAATGATGACCTTCCATGGATTCACCTATATAGGCTGCGGCTAACGTTGCAAAAATAAGAGCTTGAATACCGCTTGTAAATAATCCAAGAAACATGACCGGTATAGGGACTACTAAGGGGACTAAAGAAACAAGAACAACAACAACTAATTCATCTGCCAATATATTTCCGAAAAGTCGAAAACTAAGCGATAATGGTTTTGTGAAATCTTCTAGGATGTTAATTGGTAAAAGGATTGGGGTTGGTTTAATATATTTCTCGAAATAACTCAATCCTTTTTTGCTAAGACCCGCATAAAAATATGCCGCTGATGTGAGTAAAGCTAAAGCAACAGTAGTATTTATATCATTCGTGGGCGCTGCTAATTCCCCATGGGGTAACTCTATAATTTTCCAAGGTAAAAGAGCACCCGACCAATTCGAAACAAAAATAAAAAGGAACATAGTTCCAATAAAGGGAACCCAGGGACCGTATTCTTCTCCAATCTGAGTTTTGCTCAAATCTCGAATAAACTCAAGGACATATTCGAAGAAATTCTGACCGTCGGTTGGGATGGTTTGTGGATTCCGAACAGCTATGATAACTGAACCCAGCAAGATAGTAATTACGACCCAAGAAGTGATGAGTACTTGGGCATGAATTTGGAAACCTCCTATTTGCCAATAGAAGTGTTGGCCTACTTCTACGCCTGATATATCATACAACCCCTTGAGTGTTTTAATGGAACATGGTGTAATATTCATATTGTCCTCTGATAAAAATTGAACTTCAAAAAAGGAATTCTTTTGATTCAACCATCTCTTTCTCAACTCAGCAACTTGAAGTATTAATCTTATATTTAGGATACCAAGAAATCACATCAAATGATAATATATATCAATACCCTCCAATATATATCAATATTCCCCTTCTTTTATCTAGGCAAAACAAAAAAAAATAGTAACTGATCCCATAAATCTACGTAGTTGCTTAAGAATTCACTATTCTTCTTAATCTTAATCAATGATTTCTTATATAGAGAGAACGGCCCTCACAAATTGCAAATACTAATTTGTTAAGAATCAATCGAATGGAAGTCATAGTGTCATCGTTGGCAGGAATCGATATATTCGCGAGATCTGGGTCACAATTTGTATCGATTAAAGAAATAGTAGGAATCCCCAAAATGGCGCATTCCCGAAGAGCTATATACTCTTTTTGCTGATCAAGGACGATCACAATGTCAGGCAACCTCGTCATATATTTAATCCCGCCGAGATATCTTTGCAAGGTAGATAATTTTCTCTTTAAGATTGCCACATCTCTTTTTGGGAGATGGTGGAATTTTCCCATCTTTTCTTCCGCTCTTAAGTCTCTAAATTGAGAAAGTCTAGTTTTGGTAATCGACCAATTCGTTAACATACCACTGAACCACTTTTTATTAACATAATGACAACGAGACCTTATTGCAGCTGATGCTACTAAATCCGCTGCTCTTTTTTTGGTACCAACAATTAAGAAGCTTTTTCCCTGACTTGCCGCATCAAAAACTAAATCACAGGCTTCTGATAAAAAACGAGCTGTTCTAGCGAGATTTGTAATATGAGTACCTTTACGCTTTGCCGAGATGTAAGGGGCCATTTTAGGATTCCATTTCTTAATACCATGACCAAAATGAACTCCCGCTTCTATCATCTCTTTCAAATTGATGTTCCAATATCTTCTTGTCATTTTTTCCACACTTCTCTTTTTTTTTCTTTTTTTCGTCTTACCATTACGGAATTGATTTCTTTTTGAAGATTAAGAAAGAGCCGAAATATCTTGAAATAAATAATAATTGTTCCGATGGAACCTTCTACTCAGAATTGGCCATTGATACATGATATAAACAAACACAGCCTTAATAAATTAACTGACTTCTTTTATTTAGTAAAATATGAAAATACAAAATCTAAAATCAGACCTATTAGCATTCTAAGGTCAAAAGTCTAGTTTCAATTAAAGTAAAAAAATCTGCTTTATATGCTTTATATATCCTTAAATCGTATAAATGGGAGTAAATGGGGGTTCTGATGTCTCATAGAAATTGTTTGTTACGTCAGAATCAGAAGAAACTAATTCTGTATGGAGAAACAAAATATCTCTCATTTCCGACGTGAATAATTTTTTTTTTTGAATTTCGAAATAAAGGTTCTTGTCTTGTGGGAAACGATGCACAAATTTTTGGAATCCGGTACCAACAGGTATAATTCCCCCCAGAACTACGTTTTCTTTCAGGCCTTTCAACCAATCAATACGACCTCGTAGGGCAGCTTTTGCTAAAACTCGAGCAGTTTCTTGAAAACTTGCTTCAGATATGAAACTTTGGGTATTCAGGGAAGCCCTTGTTATTCCCAATAAGATTGCCCGATAATAGATCGATTCATCCAAAGCTCGCCCTGCTCGTTCCGCTCGCAATAGTCCTATTAATTCCCCAGGTAAAAAAACATTAGACATTCCATCTTCGGAAACCCGTACTTTTGATGTTACTTGGCGTATAATAATCTCTATATGTCTATTATGGATCTGTACCCCTTGGGATCGATAAACCTTTTGGATCTTATTAACCAAAGAGATACGACTTTGGGCGGTGGTTAGCTCAGCTCCAATCAAGAATCCCCAGGGAACCCCAAGAATTCTTGGTATACGCTCATTCCAATCCTCAATTCTCCTTTCGAGATTCGGCGATAGTGAATCAATTGAACGCGCTTCGAATATTTGTTCTACTTTTGGAAGACCTTGCGTTATATCACTAGATCTCGATTTTTCATATATAAAGGTAACTAACCTATCCCCTTTGTAAAGGATTTTTCCATAATGACCATGAACAGTTGCTCCTATAGTGGCCAAATAAGGCTTAGCTGCTCTTATAACAAAGGAGTCCATATTAACAATGAAAATTTGACCAGATTTTTTTATGTGCGATTTAAATAGACATACGTTTTCGCAAATAAATTGTCCAAGGTGAATTATTGCCAATGTCTCCTCCCATGAGTCATGATGGAGAAAGTGCCAATTCAAATGGAATGGATCCAACATGATGTTACTGTCGAAATTTGACATCCTTTTATTTTCATCTATTAAAGAGTATTTAAGCCCTTGAAGTACTTGGAAGGTTTGTTTCAAATTGTCAAGGAAGAAGTATTTTTTTAACAAGATCTGATTATGTGTTAATAAATAGTAAGATGAAGAAAAATTCGATATACTAGGTACAATAGCGCCTAAGAGCCCAAAAATATCTCGAATAAGAATTTTTGGATTCGATTCTTTTACCGCATTGGCATATTTCGAATTCTTGAATAAACCAATTCGAGAACAGTTGGATGCCGACAAAATCATCAAAGATGGGTATTCTTTATTTCGATTCAACAAGGTGCCAATAGCTTCTTGATGTTGGCTAAGTGATTGAATCTTCGCCTTGGAATAAAAGGAATTGGTATTGTTGCGATCTAACCCATTATTGGGAATCGGTCCTACACTTGTCCTATCATACCTTCTTCTTGTATATGAAATAGTGGACTTGACTAACTCAATTCTTAGGAAATCGCGAATCAGATCATTTGTTCTTAACTCAACAAGGGAAGCACGAGCCCCCTCTTTTTCTTCTTGTTCCCAATTCACTATCAAGCAAGTTCGAACGAATTGACTATTCGTGTGATAAATTCTTTGAGTTAACTTGCTATTTTCATGAGAAATAAAATTGACAAGTCGAAGTTGGAGATTATCCTCTTCTTGCAGGAGATCTTGCGAGAAAAGTCTTGCTAGATTTCTCCCTTCGTCCATTTCATATGCGACTGCAGGTCGAACTGAAACAAAATACTTTTCCTTGCTTTTGAGAATTTTTTTCCGTTGAACATAAACCCAATTTTTTCTTTTTTTTGAGTCCTTAGAATCTTTTTTTTTTCTTTCTGGTGGTATCAAACTGGCGCCTAATATCTTATCCGCCTCTTCAGGAAAATGAATATCTCCGGAAAAGATTTTTAGTTCCGTATGGCTTTTTTTTCTCTTAACTCGGACCAATCCACCTAGTCGACTTCTTGTATTTTTTGTGAGTTGTGTATCCACTCCAATAATACTATTGTCAAGTACCTTTAGGGATGAGGATCTCGGCAAGATATGCAGTTCTTGAAGAATGAAAAAAAACCGATCTACTTCTTTTTGGTATTTTAGACTAAATTCTTTTGTTCCTCGATGCTCAATAAAACCCTCTTTTTTTAAGATAGAATCTTCCTCCGGGCTCCCATATTCGTCCTCTGAGTCTTCCTCTGAGTCTTCTTCTAAAGCCCCATATTCGTTCTCTGAGCCATCTTCACGGCTCCCATATTCTTCTTCCTCTAGAGTTTCATATTCGTCTTCTCGAGTTTTATATTCGTTCTCTGGGTTCCCATATTCTTCTTCTGAGTCTTTCTCTAGAGTCCTATATTCGGCCTCTAGGATCCCATATTCATCTTCTAGGGTTTCATATTCGTCTTCTAGGGTTTCATATTCGTCTTCTAGAGTCCTATATTCGTCTTCTAGGGTTTCATATTCGTCTTCTAGAGTCCTATATTCGTTTTCTGGGCTCTCATATTCGTCCTCTGAGTCTTCCTCTAGAGTCCTATACTCTTCCTCTCGGGTCCGATATTCTTCCTCTAGGGTCCTATATCGAAATTTAACAATTCCTGAACCCCTTTTATCTTTTCTGTATCCTGGATCGTCAAAATAAGCAAAAATAGTATTTCTACGTAAAACACCCATAAAGGGTATTTCAATCGAAATCCCCAAACAGGATATTAGCTCTTTTTCTTGTTCTTGATGATATTGTAATGGAATGACGAACCTATTTCTTCGCTTTTTCGCCAACAAATCCGAATTATCTTGAAGAATAGAAGGATAGACAAAATTCCAATGATTGTTGGACACGATTCGATCTGGCGTTAAATAATCAAGAATTTCCTTATCTTTTTTACCAAAAGTATCCAACAGTCTATGGCTTACTTGATCATTAGCCATTGAGAGGTCAAAGATATATCTTCCGTCAAGAGAAAAAGAATAAGTATTCATTTGATCTTGATCCTTGTGCAGCGAAAAGGATGCTATACTGGATCTGCACATACTTACTGACAATATCCATAAATGGCTTGTTTTTGGTAATCGACGAAGATTACCATATTGATATTCGGGCGCATGGTAAACATCAGTACTCCAGTGCATTTCCCCGTCTGATTCGGAATAAATATGCTTTTGTACCTTTTCTTTAAAATGCAAAGTGGATGTTCCGGCACGAATCTCCGCAATTACTTGTTCCGATTCTACATATTGATCATTTTGCACTAGAATAAGGCTTTTTAACGGAATATTCACACTATGTAGAATATCCTGACTCTGAATAGTTACACGCAAGTCTATATAGCATAGAAAAGCAGGCTGCCCATGACGGGTACGTGTGGGGTGAACCAAATCCTCATTGAATTGGATTTTTCCATTCGAGGGGGATCGTACAAGGTCGGCAGTACCCCCTGTGAATACTCCACCAGTATGAAAAGTTCTTAATGTTAGTTGAGTCCCTGGCTCACCAATTGATTGACCCGCAATAATACCTACAGCTTCTCCCAATTCGACCAGATCGCCATGAGTGGGACTCCGCCCATAACATAATTGACAGATCCAAGATGCGCTCCGGCAAGTAAAAGGAGTTCTAATATATATGGGTTGTGCCCGAAACGGTTGTGCTCGAAAGGAAGTTATGAATCGATTGACTAATCCAATTCCAATATCTTGATTTCGAGCAGCAATGCATCGTGAACCGATATATATATCGTCTGCTAATACACGACCAATTAGTGTTTGGACAAAAAGTTTTTCTGTCATCCCATTTTGAGGACTCACAGAAATACCTCGGATAGTACCACAATCTCTTCTACGCACAATAATATGTTGAACTACTTCAACAAGTCTGCGTGTAAGATATCCAGCATCCGCTGTTCGTACAGCAGTATCTACAACCCCTTTGCGGGCTCCGTAACAAGAAATTATATATTCTGTTAAAGAAAGTCCCTCGCGTAAATTGCTTTGAATAGGTAAATCAATCATTTGTCCTTGAGGATCCGCCATTAACCCTCTCATCCCTACTAATTGGTGTACCTGAGATGCATTTCCTCTAGCTCCTGAAAAAGACATTAGATAGACTGGATTAGAAGGATCCGTTATCCGAAAATTCGAATTCATTTCTTGTTTCAAATATTCACTTGTAGCATACCATATTTCAACGGATTGGCGTAATTTTTCTACTGCGTGTACAGCCCCATAATAATAGTGTTTCTCCAAAAGAAAACTCTGTTGTTCTGCATCTTGGACTAACCATCCTTTAGAGGGTATTGTTAAAAGATCCTCGATTCCTAAAGAAATCGATGTAGTAGTGGCTTGATGGAAGCCCAGAGCTTTTATTTGATCCAGTATATGGGATGTATATCCCATTCCGAAATGATCTATTAATCTGCTAATAAGTCGTTTCATAGCAGTTCCGTCTATCTCTTTATTATGAAAGACCAGGTTGGCCCGTTCCGCCATACATAAGTACCCCCCTTTTTGACTGAGTAGGATTCGACAATTGCTGAGTAGGATTCGACAATAGGCCTGAGTCAGTGATTCGAAAACTTAATTTACCCCCTTTCCTCAATCTCAATCTGAATTTGCGTGGCAAAAAAGATGGTACTAGCGAAATCGTAATGCCCCCCGAAAGGGGCATCGCCGAATCTAACTTCCTTGTTTAKATTTAGATAGTGTATGAATAGGCTCGACTAAATCCTTGTATGGCTTCCTCTATTTCTCTATAAAAAGAAATATGACCAAGAGTGGTTCGAATGTATATAGAACGGGTTTCTTTTTTTCTATTTCCGACTATTAGATAGTAGGCATAAATCTCATGATAAGTCCCAAAAGATTCATATTGAACTTCAATCGGAACTTCTCTTGATCCAATGACGCGTTGATCTAGTTTCCATCGTAGCCACAAGGGACTGTTTAAACTGATTCGTTTCTGTCTATAAGCTCCCAGTGCATCATAGGAACCAGAAAAATGGGGTTCTTTATCTTTCGTATAATTATTATTATTGTAATTTACTTTTTTATTTGGATAGTTTTCGCAACTATTATATCTATTTGCACAAATACCTCGACGATTTCCAATCGTTAATACATAAAGTCCGATAAGCATGTCTTGGGTTGGCACGCAAATAGGATCTCCAATAGCGGGAGACAGGAGATTCATATGAGAAAACATAAGTAAACGGGCTTCTGCTTGAGCTTCCAAGGATAAAGGTAGATGAACAGCCATTTGATCCCCATCAAAGTCCGCATTGAAACCCTTACACACTAATGGATGTAAACAAATAGTACGCCCCTCTACTAAAGTGGGTTGGAAGGCCTGTATGCCTAATCTATGCAGGGTAGGTGCTCTGTTCAACAGTACAGGATGCCCCCGCATAACTTCTTGAAGTATTTCCCATACAATGGGTTCCTTTTCCCAAATTTTCCTTTTAGCAATCCTGACATTAGAAGTAGCACGTTTCGTGATTAAATCGCGAATTACAAATAGCTGAAAAAGCTTTATTGCTATCTCTAGAGGTAATCCACATTGATGTAATGAAAGCGAAGGACCCACAACAATGACAGAACGCCCCGAGTAATCGACCCGTTTCCCAAGCAGAGTCTCGCGAAACCTCCCCTCTTTACCCTCAATTACATCTGAAAGTGACTTGTATACTTTATTGTGACCATCCCTCGTCGGTTGTCCGCGAGACCCACTATCAAGAAGTGTATCCACGGCTTCTTGTACCAATTTTTCCTGGCACATTACTAAATCGGCTGGCGCTAATTCACTTCTTTTTAATAGATAGGCAAGGTTGTTGTTCCGACGGATAACTCTCTTATAAAGTTCATTAATATCCGAAGTCACTACTTTATCCCCAGACCTATAAACAATGGGTCTCAATTCGGGAGGAAGAACTGGTAATAAGCACAAAACCATCCATTCTGGTTCTACATTTGTTTGAATAAAATGTTTTGCCAATTGCATTCGTCTAATTAAAAAAACTTTTCTTATTCGTCTTTTTCTATCTTCCCATTCATCTCCACTATACCCCTCATCTTCTAATTCCTTCCATTCAACCAAGGAATTCTCGATAATAATTCGCAAATCCAAATCTGCTAATTGTTCTCTAATAGCACCTGCTCCTGTAGCAATTTCCCGATTTCGAAATGTTGCAAAGCCTGGGGTAGAAAAAAAGGGAGAAATGCTGTGGTTACAGGATGCAATTTCATCTTCGAATAAACCTCGTAATCGTAAGAAAGTAGGTTTTTTAGCGCTGGGCCTAGCAAAAGAGAAATCGCCGTATACTAGGCCTTCCAATTTCTTAAGAGGTTTATCTAAAAGATTCGCGATATAACTAGGAAGACCCTTCAAATACCACACATGAGTCACTGGACATGCCAGTTTGATGTATCCCATTTGATATCTTCGTATCCGAGAATCAACAAATTCTACCCCGCATTTTTGACAAAACCTTTCGTCTTCGTTTTCCGCTACGCTCGCTCGAGAATTTCCACAAGCACAAATTCCGCTTTTTATGGGTCCAAAGATTCTTTCGCAAAACAATCCATCTTTTTCTGGTTTATCGGTTTTATAATGAAAAGTGGAGGGCCTTGTGACTTCGCCAACGACTTCCCCATTAGGTAGGATTTTGTTAGCCCAAGCCTTTATTTGTTGGGGGGAAACGAGTCCAATTTGAAGTTGTTTATGTTTATATTGGTCAATCATAAAATAGAAATAAGAAAAAAATTTATATTTATTCTGATCAAACATCCTCCCTATTAACCTGAAAGTTCTTCTCAGATACAAGGAAATGGTTCAGTTCTAGAGCCAAAGATCGTAGTTCTCGAACCAGCACTCGAAAAGATTCTGGAGGATCCTCGTGATTAGGCACTCTTTTTCCCCAGATCGTAGCATTAAGTATTTCTTGGCGAGCTATAAGATGATCAGATTTATAAGTAAGTATCTCTTGTAAAATATGAGCAACACCAAATCCTTCTAAAGCCCAAACTTCCATTTCTCCTACTCGTTGTCCCCCTTGTTTGGCTCTTCCTCTAACGGGTTGTTGGGTAACAAGTGAGTAGGGCCCAGTAGAACGTCCATGGATTTTTTCATCAACTTGATGAATTAATTTTAAAATATAGGACTTCCCTATTAGAACAGGTTGTTCGAAGGGATCTCCTGTTCTTCCATCAAATATTCTGCTTTTTCCCGGGTACTCGGGTTCAAATACCCATGGATTTTTTGTTTGTTTACTGGCTTCATATAATTCCGAAAACACAAGTTTTCTTGAAGCCTCTTGCTCATATCTCTCATCAAAGGGTGCTATTCTATAATGTTTCTTTAGCAGATCCCCTGCTAATCCGAGCGAGCTTTCAAATATTTGTCCCACATTCATTCGTGAGGGTACTCCTAGGGGATTGAAGACCATATCAACAGGTGTTCCATCTTGCAAATAGGGCATATCTTGCCTAGGCAAAATTTTGGAAATGATCCCCTTATTCCCGTGTCTTCCTGCTACTTTATCCCCAACTTTGATTTCACGTTTCTGTAAAATATATACACGAACCATTATGTCGAGGGGGTCCCTCTGGATCCATTTCACATCGATAACGCGCCCTCTTCCACCTATAGGTAGTTTGAGAGAAGTTTCTTTTGAAGTGGATACCTCAAGACCAAAAATGGCCCGTAATAATCCAGCTTCCGCGATATACGAGGATTCGCTCGCTATCTGAGGCGTTAATTTACCTACTAAAATATCGCCTGTTTCTACCCAGGATCCCAACCTCACAACTCCATTTCTGTCCAAATTGCGGAGTAAATGTTCTTCTAGATGTGGTATTTCTTTAGTGATTTTTTCAGCGGAGCCTTGGCTTGTCGTATCCGTCTGAATTTCATATTTTCGGATGTGAAAAGAAGTATAAATATCCTCATATACCAAACGTTCGCTAATTAGTACTGCGTCTTCAAAATTGTAACCCTCCCACGGCATATAAGCTACTAAAACGTTTTTTCCTAAAGCAAGTTCCCCACCAACTGTAGCTGCTCCCTCCGCTAAAATTTGCCCTTTTTTAATGGATTTACCCCGCGAAACCCGAGGTTTTTGGTGCATACAAGTATTTTTGTTAGAGCGCCGATGGGCAACTAAAGGAATACTTATAGTCTTCCCACTACTTGATAAAAGGATCTTCTGACTATCACTAGAAATGATCTTTCCCTCGCGTTCGGCTATAATGGAAACCCTCGAATCTAGAGCTGTTTGGCGTTCCAATCCAGTTCCAACAATGCACTTCTCGGACCGAGAAAGTGGAACTGCTTGGCGCTGCATATTAGAACTCATTAAAGCCCGATTCGCATCATTATGCTCAATAAAAGGAATGAGAGAACCCCCAATAGAAAAATATTGGAAAGGAAAAATACTTCTAACATGAATCTGTTCCCATGCAATAGTCAGGAATTCTTGACGGTATCTAGCTGGAACAACTTGTTCTTCCTGAACACCCTGATTCAAGGACAAAGAATTTCCTGCTGCTATCATATAATATTCATCTCTATTTGGTGATAAATAAACCACCTGTCTCTCTTTTTTTTCTTTTGCTTTCTCAGATATTTCATAAAACGGACTCTCTATAGATCCCCACCAGTGATCAATTCTCGCATGAATAGCTAAGGATCCAGTAAGTCCAACATTGATGCCTTCGGACGTGTCAATTGGACAAATACGCCCATAGTGACTCGGATGAATATCTCGGCTCCGAAAACTCGCAGTTCTCCCCGTCAATCCTCCAGGACCCAAACAACTCACTTTTCGCCCATGAACCGTTTGTGTCAATGGATTGGTTTGGTCAAAAACTTGAGATAAGGGGTATGTGCCAAAAAAAGTCTCATAAGTAGTTATTAATAAAATCGAAGTTGAAGTTGGAGTTACCAAAGTTTGTGGAGTCGGTTTCGATTGACGTATGAATACTCTACGGATAGTTTTTTGAACCGCATGTTGTAAACGGCCAAGAGCCAGTCCGAATTGATCTTGTAACAGATCCGCAACCGAACGAATACGTTTATTTTTCAAGTGATTCATATCGTCATCGTCAAGTATACCCGTTCCAAATTTCATTCCAATCAAATGATCCGTAGCGGCCAATACATCTCGTGGTAACAAGAATGTATTGTTCTGAGGTATATTAAGATTCAGTCTCCGATTCATATTTCGTCGACCAACTCTTCCTAATTCACATTTTTGTTGAAAAAATTTCTTTTGTAATTCCTCACATAAGGACTCCGAAAATACCAGGTCCCCGCCTACACAAGCAAATTGTTGATAAAACTCCAAAATAGCTTTTTCTTTTGACTCAATCCTCTTTTTCTCCTTAGCATTCGGGAAAGACAAGAAAATTTCGGGGTAGGAAACATTATCCAAAATTTCTCTTAGATTCGAACCCATAGCTGATGATAGAACTAAAATGGATATCTTTTGTTTTCTACTCACGCGAGCCCATATCCTTTCTTTTTTATCAATTGCTAATTCCGATCTTCCTCCCCAATCTGATATTATAGTCCCGGTGTATATAGAAATTCCCTTATGGTCTAATTCGGAGCGGTAGTAAATACCAGGACTTAGCAATATTTGATTGATCACAATTCGGTATATTCCATTTATTATAAAGGTTCCTAAGGAATTCATTATAGGAATGTTTCCAATAGAAATGGTTTGCTTTTGCACATCGAAACCAAAAATTAATCTCGCGGATACATATAATTCAGAAGAATAAGTGAGTGATTCATACACAGCATCCCTTTCTTTTATCGAGGGTTCTAGCAATTGATATCCTTTCGCAAATAATTGAAATGCAATTTCGTGATCTGGATCTTTAATTGTTGGAAACTTCTCAAGTTCTTCTGCCAAGCCTTGATTAATGAACCTACAAAATCCCTCGAATTGGATCTGACTAAATCCGGGTATTGTGGACATTCCCTCATTTCCATTCCGGAGCATCTTAATCTTAAGTTTCCTATTTATCGAAGAAAAATTCCATTATCAGCTCACTCTTTATCAATCCCTACGGATCAATCTAGCAATCATGGAATCTATATTCTGTTTACTGAATCACATGAAATTCTAGGGAACTCCACATACGTATTTCATATATGTATTTCATATATATGAATAAAGATAATTTTGACGAAAGTTCTACTTTTGCAGGGGTAGAAATGGAATTAAAATGAATGGATAAAAAAGTCCTAGAAAAAATTCTGCCACTTAAACTTTATGATATTCTAATCAGATTGGATAGCAAAGATTTCTCGTTTTATCTCCTTTCTATGAAAGAAATAAAGCCATAATAATTTATAAGCACTAGAAAGTTTGACTTTAGTTCGATTTAGAATTTAGAATAGTACGCTTAGTTTTATTTTCAAAAAGAATTTGAAGGTTATTTTTTGTTTCGTAGTAATAGAATTGCTGAAAAATAAAGGATTTCGTTGTAGAATCCTAAAATAAAGTACTTACTTTTTTGAAGTACTTGCTAATCTAGTTATCTACCTATTCACATATCCTTTCTTTTATCGTAATTTCACTTGTGTGGGCCAAGAAAAGAAGGCCAGGCCATAATCTATATCAGAGCAAATTGCCTCTTTTTATTCAAGATATTTAATGCAATGAAAAATTAAAGCATGATTCCCCGTAGGGATATGTACATAAGGGGCATCCGTAGATAATAATGCTGTTCGGACCTGGAGTTTACCTATATACAGATTAGGGAAACTATTACTCTATTTTATTATGCCATTAAAGGAGAGAATACCGATTTAAGAGTCGTTTACTACTGCAATTCAAAAAAAAAATTCTAGTTAATGGTTCCAATTTGTTCTGAATTTTGCAGTCTGTGACTGGAAATCCACTTTTGCTCCTTTGCCATTTCAATAGAATAGAAAGAAAATTCTCCTTTGCCATCTCAATAGAATAGAAAAAAGGGGTTTTAGTAAGAAAATATGGATGAATACTTGCTCTTTTCTCGATTTTAGATCGGATTTTTTGGCGGCATGGCCAAGTGGTAAGGCAGGGGACTGCAAATCCTTTATCCCCAGTTCAAATCTGGGTGCCGCCTGATCAATATAATACTTAGGATTATAGTACTAATCAAACTCAAAAATTTCGTACCCTCATAAGTTGGGGCAAGAGAGTAACTAGGTCTGGCGATACTGGATTTTGAGAATCCATACCATAGTTCTATCCTCAAACGAGGCTTTGTTTTGGCGGCAGTGGCCCAAACGGGGAACTACCAACAGAGATGAGGTAGCGTTTCCTTATTCTTTTATTAATTTGAATTGATTCGGGAATTTAAAACTTCCAAAGGTCCCTAAGTCTTTTTTCAATCTAAGATTGAAGAAGGGACTTTCACTAAAGTAAAGGCTACGGATTCTGTCGAGAATCAGATTGAATAGGCTGATCAAAAATCAATTTCGGAGTTGTGGAGTGGATAAGGTCTCCTCACTCTTTCTATGAAAGAGTGAAAGTGGGGCAGTAGGGTTTAGGTCAAAAATAAACATGGGTAAAGTAGGTATCCAATAAATATTTATCTATCCTAATTTTATGGTATATTCTGACGTCCTTTGCTTATAAAAAGATAACAAAAGGAAGAAAAAATCTCTCTATTCCCGCATCTTCTATTCAGGACATTCCCACACTCTTTCTTTTTTAAGGAAAAGGTATATGTATCATATTTATACTTAATACTCTCCAATTCCACCAGAAATCATATAAGAATTTGATAGGAGTAAATTCCTTTAACCGATTCATCCATAGTCTTAGAGCAGAATTTTGACTCTGTACCCTTAATTCCACTATGATTATTGATCAATAGTAGAATAATTCCTTCATAGAAATAGGAGACATAATTTACATGGATATAGTAAGTCTCGCTTGGGCTGCTTTAATGGTAGTCTTTACATTTTCTCTTTCGCTAGTAGTATGGGGGAGAAGTGGACTCTAGGGATACTACTAATTGATTGAGTAGTCGAATTGTAGTATCAACTCTTTTCTTTAATTGATCATTTTATTTTGTATTAATCATTTTGCCAAACTTTATTTTTTCTCTCTTTTTTTAGTTTTGTTTCACTCTTGTAAAAAAACTCTTTTCTTTTAAGAAAGAGTCGTTCTATTCTACTATGTTTGATTCTACTATAATAGAAATAGAAAGAAATAGAATAGAAAGAGCGATTCTAGTAATTAAGAATTTCTACTAGAAGTGACGAGTAAAAATAAAGTTCTTTACATAAGAAAATTAGACTTTCTTACACGAAGCTATTCACAACATATCGCACATTTTCCATTTATACTCTTTTATTATTCTTAGAAATTTTTTTTGTTCTTTTTTTTTTGAAGGATCTCGCGTGAAGCATCTCGCGTCATTTTTAAGTATGAAAGATTCGCAGGTTTTTTCCTTTTATTTACTTTTTTTCTTTTATTATAGTCTATTCTCGTATTATTTTTCTCCCTCTCCATGGATTCTTTCAATGAAGAATTGTCTTCGATTTTTTTGATTTTGACTTGCTTGAAATTAAGTGGATGCAGTGAAAAAAGAAGTTGAATTAGATTACTATTTCAATCTACTAATATATTCTATGTAGATTCAAGATAATATAATAGAAAGAATCTAAAGTGTGGTAGAAAGAACTATATATAGTTCTTTCTACCACACTTTAGGATTCCAACCGGATCCTTTCATTTAAGACTTGGATTTTTATTTTCTTTAATCCCTTTTTCATTTCTTCAATGATTAATTGGAATTCCAATTAATCATTTTGGCTGGCTGTTTTTACATAAATAATAAGTAAAAAGGCAGTAGGAACTAGAATGAACAATGCAGTAGCAATAAATGCGAGAATATTTACTTCCATAACATCTTTATTTTATTTTTTCACAATAACTCGGGATGTAATCCCATGGAGAGGAAAAGGGGGTATCCCTCTAAATTCAAGGGGAGGGCTTGCATTCTGATAATACTGAATCAATTCAATATTATGAATATTGGATCTATCAAATCAATTCATGGTTGATAGTAGAATAATATAACATATGAAGATGCCTTATCCATACTAAGACCAAAATAGGTTTTTTGATTGGATTCGGAACCCCTCCATTTTTCATCCTTTTCGACTTTTGCTTTTCTATTTCCCTTCCTTTTTCTTATAGTTATACATACTATTATGTATGTATGTATTATATAACCTACTTTCTATGGGTCACATAGACATCCAAATAAGCAGTAGAAGTAGAAATGAGATGGAGAAAAGAGGATCTTAAATAAAAAAGATCCCATATTTAAATTTATGAAAAAGAGCGTTTGCTTGGTTTTTATTTTATTAGGTTACTGTCAATATCTGCTTTTTGGGTCTAAAGATGAGAGCAGATTCATAAAATGGACTGAGAATGAGGTAGATTCTTTCCAAGAATTCATTGAATATACACAAAGTTGGAACTACAAAATGGAAGTGGTGTGGTTTAACCCCTAAAAAGGAACTAATTATATTAAATTCATTCTCTAACAATAAACGAATACAATTTGTGTATGGATAGGATTCTGGTAAAATACCGTAACTCTATGCCTTAAGATAAGAGTCAAATAGGAAGTTAAGATGATGATGGTAGCATCATATCATAAAAATAGAGTAATATCCTAAATTATACTAATCCACGTATGATATGTATGTCTTTCTTTATCAACCGGAAGTAGTTAAAAAAAAGATTCCTATAAAGCTCTCTTTTTATTGAGAGCTGCGAAATAAAAAAAGTAAAGTAAGGGTTCTCCATAGATATTTGATCTTGCCTTCTGCCCCCCCTTTTTCAGGGAAATTCTTGATGAAAAAAAGGAAAGATGAATTTTTTCATTCATTGAACCCTAGTTCGGGACTGACGGGGCTCGAACCCGCAGCTTCCGCCTTGACAGGGCGGTGCTCTAACCAATTGAACTACAATCCCTACGGGGTGTATGGCATACCTATTCTTAAATAGAACCCTAAGAAGATTCGTCTGTTGTACTCTAAGAAATAGATGAATCATATACTACTACACTCACATAGGATATGTGGGTATAGTGAGAGTGGCATAACTAGTATGCCGCGATTTTTTATCCCTAAAAACAACTGATAATCCACCTTTCAATAAGAAAACTGTTTTCTTTGTAAGAAAACAATCAGAGAGATATGGCTTAGAAATCAATTTTCCCCTTCTTTTCTCTTTATCCTTTATTTCTATGGATCAGATATTTTTTTTATGGAAGAAAAAAAGGATTTAGTTCATATTCACGAAGCCCTAGATTTTTGGGCCGAGCTGGATTTGAACCAGCGTAGACATATCGTCAACGAATTTACAGTCCGTCCCCATTAACCGCTCGGGCATCGACCCAGGAAGAATTTATTCTAGGGTTTTGATAATCTATGATTAACCTCTTTTTATAATACTCCCTACCCCCAGGGGAAGTCGAATCCCCGCTGCCTCCTTGAAAGAGAGATGTCCTGAACCACTAGACGATAGGGGCATCACTAGACGATAGTGCTATATAGAACCACTCGTCATTATACTATAATGATAGTATGAGCAGTTTTTTGGAATTGTCAATATACTCGAATCGAAGAGTATAAATAGATCAAAGCAAAGAGTCTTTCCTACTTTTCTATTATGCTTTCATAGGATTTTTTTTAGTTGATGGTTAGATTAATTCACGGATCATCCCCTGCTTTTTAGGGAAATTCCTTTTACTTTTAATAGAATAAGAATAGATTAATAAAAAGGATTCTAGATTAGTTCAGTACAGATATTGATTTGATTGCTCTAACAGGAAAAAGAGTCCAATTTCATTTATTTTTTGCAATTTTAACTCTGTGCTTCGTTTAGTGTTCAGACCAAAAATATGGCATCTCATACTAAACGAAGTCATAAAATTCAATAAAAAACAGAGACATTTTCAAAAAAAAAAAGAAAAAAAGTGAATGAATTTAGTAGAAAAGTACTCTATCGGATTCGAACCGATGACTTCGGTCTTGCCGTGGCATTGCTCTACCACTAAGGGAAAAGCCCTTTATCGGATTTGAACCGATGACTTATGCCTTACCATGGCATTACTCTACCACTGAGTTAAAAGGGCTTTTTATTCAAAAATTAGCCACTTTCATTTCCCATTATAGATCTACTGCATAATGTAGAAAATATATGTATATATTAATGTACATAATATATGTATATATAGATATATATGTAGAGATTTTATTTTCTCTATTGAGATATAGAAGTTTATTCATGGTGAGGTTCAAAAAGGCCAAAGGGGCAATAAGAAATGCTGTTAAAAAAATGGTAGACTTTGTTTTTTTTCTTTAGCCTATTCACTTTTCACGTGCTCAGAATGTTCTGCAGAATTAGGACTTTTTTCTTCTATTGTCTGATCTTATGATGAGAACTTTCTCCATTTATGTTTTATTTCCCTTAAGTCTAATTGGGGGGGTATAAAGGAATTCGCCCTCCTCATATACCCATATGGCTGGGTATTGTATTAATTTTCAGTGATATACTTCTTATCTGTTTTGGTGCGAGATTGAAACAATTTTTCACAGGCATTCCTTAGAAAAACCTTCGAGTTCAAAACTTTTCTATTTTTCAGTTTTGGACGGATTTGTTGCAGCAATTTTCAACGGGGACCCTTTGGAAATAGAAATAGTACTTGAATATTATCCAAAAGGTGTATTTTGAACAAACTATATTGGAGTTTTATCAACAATTTTATTCTAAAAAGTGCGCAGTTGAATTTATACTGCAGAGTATAAAAATTATTCTACAGCCTGCCTAACAAAAAAGAAAAGGAAGAAAGGGATTGATGGGTACTCTCGCCTATATCTCTTAGTGTATATTGTAGTAATAATCAAACTATAGAATACGAAGAATACGATCCTAATCGAAATGCATACATTTGGTTCATACGCTAGTGGCATGGTAAGAAGAGATTTCTTTTACAGACTAGAGAGGGGCCATCGAAATCCTAAATTAAAGGCCTGCGATTGAAGTACCAACTGCTCACTTTTCTCCGTAGGTGGGATTAGCTTCCTCCTCGAATCGCTACCCTTGACAAAGGGTAGTGTTGGTATCATAATCTACATGTAGCGGGTATAGTTTAGTGGTAAAAGTGTGATTCGTTCTATTAATAACTGAATTTGAAATGATATACTTAAGGCATCCTTAAGTTTTTTTATATTCATATTCCGATGAAAACTTTAGTTCTTATAAAGGGTTTAATCCTTTTCCTCTCAATAGCATATTGAGGAAGAATATACATTCTCGCGATTAGTATCCAAAGACTAATGCAATTTGCATGCAAAATACAAATTTCATTATGAGTACAGAGGCGCGAAGCATAATTTTGCATTGGATTAAGTATTCCAATTGAATAAATATGAGTAAAGGATCTATGGATGAAGATACAAAAAAGTTTATTTCCAATCGTAACTAAATCTTCTTTTAGTTAAAAAAGAAATGGAAGCCCAATAGCTAAAAAACGATAGTTTTGGTTTACTAGAACCATCAGGATATTGTTTCAGCTCGGTGGAAACCCAACTCTTTTCCTCAGGATTTCTTGAATGAAATTAGGGAACGAAGTAAGTAGATTAGATAGATATTTAGGAGAATTTCTATCTCCTACTCTATAGGGATCATCTAGAAAGCAGAGAGCTTTGGTTCCATTCAGACAGAAAAGCTAACATAGATGTTAAGTGGTGAGAATAGCCATAAAGGAGCCGAATGAAATCAAAATTTCATGTTCGGTTTTGAATTAGAGACGTTAAAAATAATCAACCAACGTCGACTATAACCCCTAGCCTTCCAAGCTAACGATGCGGGTTCGATTCCCGCTACCCGCTCCATTCTGTATAAAAAGACTATTCTATTTGTCTAGACATGGTAGAGACTTGTATTCAACCTTTTTCGTCCACCAGTTTTTGGCCCTACAGAGCGGAGTAGAGCAGTTTGGTAGCTCACGAGGCTCATAACCTTGAGGTCACGGGTTCGATTCCCGTCTCCGCACTTAGCAGTCCATATAAATAAATGGACTATTCTATTTGTATAGATATGATAGATTGTATAGATATGGTAGAGGGCTATATCCAACCTTTTTTTTATTCAGCAGGTAGAAAAGAAAAAAGAAATAAAAGAAAGGCACAGTCTATTCCCCTTTAAAAGCAATTTTCTCTTGTTTGTCTCGGTAAATCCCCGGTTTAGGGCACCTTCTTGGCAAGTTCGATTTTCGCCCCCGAAGCACTCTTTTTTTTTGAGTCGAGTGCAAAGGATAAGATAGGAAGGGATACGGTACTAGACTAACAACTACTTAATTTAATATAAGTAGTTAAGTAGTCAACTAGACTGAATTTTTTATCATAGTACCTTACTAAATTAAGCT